AATCGAAAACTTAACATTGCTATCACAAGAATTGCAAAACCTTACGGGAACCCTAATATTCTTGCAGAATTTATAGCCGGACAATTAAAAAATAGAGTTTCATTTCGAAAAGCAATGAAAAAGGCTATTGAATTAACTGAACAAGCGGATACAAAAGGAATTCAAGTACAAATTGCAGGGCGTATCGACGGAAAAGAAATTGCCCGTGTCGAATGGATCAGAGAGGGCAGGGTTCCCCTACAAACCATTCGAGCTAAAATAAATTATTGTTCCTATACAGTTCGGACTATCTATGGGGTTTTGGGCATCAAAATTTGGATTTTTATAGACAAGGAAGAGGAATAAGAAAACTTTCATTGTTTTTTCCTTCTATCTATTGATAGAAGGAAAAAGGGAGAAACTCGTTCATTCTTTTTCCTACCAATCAAACTAATTCTTAATTCTATAGGGTTGAATAAAAATTCAATTGACCTTTTGATATAATATAATTGCTATGCTTAGTGTGTGACTCGTTGGTTTTTTTTTAGGGTTAGGGTTACAAAAGACCGACCCGATAGTATGAAAACCAATTCATCACTTCATATTATCTGGATCTAAAGAACCAGTCAAGATATGTTAAATAAGTCATATCTTTGTAGCAACTGAAATAATTAAACTTTTTTAAAGCAAAATTACAGAAGAAAGGTGTGGATAAATGGAAGGATGAGAGAAAGAGAGAAAAAGAATATCAATGATATAGAATTCTAATATGGAAGGTCTGTGGGTTATCTCATAAAAGACAATGTAATAAAGCATCAATACTAATTGATTCATACATAATGAAATTTTCAAGGAATTTCTGATAGAAGAGAAGAAAAAACTCAAGAGCTTCGAGTCAATAAAGACTAAGAAGGTTGACTCAAGAATAAATTGGATTATGAGCTCCGTTGTAGAATTCTGACCTAATCATTTAGTACGAAGTGGTGGAAACGAAGGAACCTGTGAATGCAAAAGATTTTATTAAACAAATGAATCTTAATAATTCACTAGTTAGGATGGCGAAATGAACCGGAAATTAATTCATCTATTCGGAAAAGTGACGAACAAGTGCTAGGACTGAAATAGAGATTGCAAGAGTCAATATTCGCCCGCGAAAACTTTCTTTTTTTGAATTGGTAAACTCGGATAAAGGACAAAAGACAATAAAGATTTATTAGGACGTTAGAAAAAAATCAAATCTTTTCTAAAAATGTTCTAATAGCTATTCAAATTAATTGAAATTCAATTTTGAATCCTTTTATTCGCGAGGAGCTGGATGAGAAGAAACTCTCACGTCCAGCTCTGTAGTAGAGATGAAATTCCGAAACAACCATCAACTATAACCCCAAAAGAACTAAATTCCGTAAACAACATAGAGGAAGAATGAAGGGAATATCTTATCGAGGTAATCATATTTGTTTCGGTAAATATGCTCTTCAAGCACTTGAACCCGCTTGGATCACATCGAGACAAATCGAAGCAGGTCGCCGAGCAATGACACGAAATGCACGCCGTGGTGGAAAAATATGGGTCCGGCTCTTTCCAGATAAACCAGTTACAGTAAGACCTGCTGAAACACGTATGGGCTCAGGGAAAGGATCCCCTGAATATTGGGTAGCTGTTGTTAAACCGGGGCGAATACTATATGAAATGGGTGGAGTAACCGAAAATATAGCTAAAAGGGCTATTTTAATAGCAGCATCCAAAATGCCTATACGAACTCAATTTATTATTTCGGGATAAAAATATAGAACCGACAGAAATGAGTCTTGGGGATGAAACAAAATCGCAGGTTTCTTTTTTTAGACTTAGACAAACAATATTTCTTTTATTTTTTTTCATCCTTTGCATTGGAAGAATAGACTCAAAAATTTATATGATTCAACCTCAGACCTATTTAAATGTAGCGGATAACAGCGGGGCTCGAAAATTGATGTGTATTCGAATCATAGGAGCTAGTAATCGCCGATATGCTCATATTGGTGACGTTATTGTTGCTGTGATCAAAGAAGCAGTACCAAATATGCCCCTAGAAAAATCAGAAGTAGTCAGAGCTGTAATTGTTCGTACCTGTAAAGAACTTAAACGTGACAGCGGTATGATAATACGATATGATGACAATGCTGCAGTTGTAATTGATCAAGAAGGAAACCCAAAAGGAACTCGCATTTTTGGGGCAATCCCCCGCGAATTGAGACAATTAAATTTTACTAAAATAGTTTCATTAGCTCCCGAAGTATTATAGAAGTATTCTAAAATAAAAAGAGATCTGATATTTTTGGGGTATTTGAAAAGAAATAGTTTAAGAACTAGATTAATTCGTAGCTTGTGTTTCGCGTATATACCTTAAAATTTTTATATTCATAAACCAATAAAAAAACATGTTAATTATATCCAATTTTGAGACACCAAAAGTTTGAGTTCATCATGGGTAGAGACACTATTGCTGAGATAATAACCTCTATACGAAATGCTGATATGGATAGAAAAAGAGTTGTTCGCATAGCATCTACTAATATTACCGAAAATATTGTTAAAATACTTTTCCGAGAAGGTTTTATCGAAAACGTCAGAAAACATCGAGAAAAAAACCAAAATTTTTTAGTTTTAACCCTGCGACATAGCAGGAATAGGAAAAGACCCTATAGGAATTTGTTAAATTTAAAACGGATCAGCCGACCCGGTCTACGAATTTATTCTAACTCTCAACGAATTCCTAGAATTTTAGGTGGGATAGGGATTGTAATTCTTTCTACTTCTCGGGGTATAATGACAGATCGGGAGGCTCGACTAGAAGGAATCGGCGGAGAAATTTTATGTTATATATGGTAATCCATTTAATATCCAAATGAAATCCGAAACCTCTTCCTATTTGTAAAAAAAAAAAGATAAGGGGGTGAGTTGTCTAATATCGTTTCTCCTCCATTAGTTGATACCTCAAGGGGGCTTTACCTGGAATGAAAGAACAAAAATGGATTCATGAAGGTTTAATTACTGAATCGCTTCCCAATGGCATGTTCCGGGTTCGTTTAGATAATGAGGATCTGATTCTAGGTTATGTTTCGGGAAAGATCCGGCGTAGTTTTATACGGATACTTCCCGGAGATAAAGTCAAAATTGAAGTAAGTCGTTATGATTCAACCAGAGGACGTATAATTTATCGACTCCGAAACAAAGATTTGAAGGATTAGGTGATTTTTATTCAATACGATTCAAGATAAAAAATTCCAAGAAACCTATTTTCTATCGAGAAGTAGATTCAGAATTAAGATAAGGAATGACAAATATGAAAATAAGAGCTTCCGTTCGTAAAATTTGTGAAAAATGTCGACTAATCCGTAGACGGGGTCACATTAGAGTAATTTGTGCCAATCCGAGACATAAACAAAGACAAGGATAAAGGGATAATCAGACTCACTAAAGAGCTCAGCGTACAAATACAAATAAAGAATCTGTTTTGACATGAAATGGATATATCCATATATTTCTGACTCATATTTATGAGATGATACAATATGGCAAAAGGTATACCGAGAACTGGTTTACGTAGAAATGTACGTATTGGTGCACGTAAAAGTGCACGTAAAATACCAAAGGGAGTTATTCATGTTCAAGCAAGTTTCAATAATACCATTGTTACAGTTACAGATGTACGAGGTCGGGTGGTTTCCTGGTCCTCGGCCGGTACTTGTGGATTCAAGGGTACAAGAAGAGGGACACCCTTTGCCGCTCAAACTGCAGCATCAGTTGCTATTCGTACAGTAGTAGATCAAGGTATGCAACGAGCAGAAGTCATGATAAAAGGTCCCGGTCTCGGAAGAGACGCCGCATTACGAGCTATTCGTAGAAGTGGTATACTATTAACTTTTGTACGGGATGTAACCCCTATGCCACATAATGGCTGTAGACCTCCGAAAAAAAGACGTGTATAGAAATAAACAGTGAAGAAATTTCAAGAGAAACAAGAGAAATAAATAATTCAATCAAAAAAAATATTATTACTATGGTTCGAGAGAAAGTAACAGTATCTACTCGGACACTACAGTGGAAGTGTGTTGAATCAAGAACAGACAGTAAACGCCTTTATTATGGTCGATTTATTATGTCTCCACTTATGAAAGGACAAGCCGACACAATAGGCATTGCGATGCGAAGAGCTTTGCTTGGAGAAATAGAAGGAACATGTATCACACGTGTAAAATCTGAGAACGTCTCCCACGAATATTCTACTATAACGGGTATTCAAGAATCGGCCCACGAAATTATAATGAATTTGAAAGAAATTGTATTGAGAAGTAATCTATATGGAACTTGTGACGCGTCTATTTGTGTTAGAGGTCCTGGATATGTAACTGCTCGAGATATCATCTTACCACCTTATGTAGAAATTGTCGACAATACACAACATATAGCTAGCTTGACAGAACCAATAAATTTACGTATTGGATTAGAAATTGAAAGAAATCGCGGATATCTTATAAAGATGCCACATAACTTTCAAGATGGAAGTTATCCTGTAGATGCTGTATTCATGCCTGTTCGAAACGTGAATCATAGTATTCATTCCTATGGAAATGGGAATGAAAAACAAGAGATACTCTTTCTCGAAATATGGACAAATGGCAGTTTAACTCCGAAAGAAGCACTTCATGAAGCCTCCCGGAATTTGATTGATTTATTTATTCCCTTTTTATATAAGGAAGAAGAAAACTTACTTTTAGAGGACAACCAACATATGGTTCCTTTATCCCCCTTTACTTTTCACAATAAATTAGATAAAGTCGGAAAAAACAAAATAGCATTGAAATCTATTTTTATTGATCAATTCGAATTGTCTCCCAGAGTTTATAATTGCCTCATAAGGTCCAATATATATACATTATTGGACCTTATGAATAAGAGTCAAGAAGATCTTATGAAAATTGAGCATTTTCGCCTAGAAGATGTAAAACAGATATTGGGCATTCTAGAAAAAAATTTCG